GTCTTTGTAGCTTACAAAAAGCATGACACTGAAGATGTCAAGACGGCCGTTGCACACACGCCCAAAGACAAAAGACTTAGTCCTAACCTTACTGTTAGTTTTTGCTAGGTATATACATGCAAGTATCCGCGCCCCAGTGTAGATGCCCTGGACACCCACTAAGGGTAGATAGGAGCGGGCATCAGGCTCACACCCACCGTAGCCCAAGACGCCTTGCAATTGCCACACCCCCACGGGTATTCAGCAGTAGTTAATATTAAGCAATGAGTGTAAACTTGACTTAGCCATAGCAAATCTAGGGTTGGTAAATCCTGTGCCAGCCACCGCGGTCATACAGGAGACCCAAATTAACTTTATAACGGCGTAAAGAGTGGTCACATGTTATCCAAGTAGCTAAGATTAAAAGGCAACTGAGCCGTCACAAGCCCAAGATGCTAGTAAGGCCTCCACGTCAAAGAAGATCTTAGAACAACGATTAATTGAACTCCACGAAAGCCAGGGCCCAAACTGGGATTAGATACCCCACTATGCCTGGCCCTAAATCTTGATGCTTTAACCCTACTCAAGCATCCGCCCGAGAACTACGAGCACTAACGCTTAAAACTCTAAGGACTTGGCGGTGCCCCAAACCCACCTAGAGGAGCCTGTTCTGTAATCGATGATCCACGTTATACCTGACCATTCCTTGCCAAAATTCAGCCTACATACCGCCGTCGCCAGCCCACCTCCCCTGAAAGCCCAACAGTGGACGCAACAGCCCTAACCACGCTAATAAGACAGGTCAAGGTATAGCCCATGGAATGGAAGCAATGGGCTACATTTTCTAGACTAGAACACAACGGCAAAGGGACTTGAAACTGTCCCTGGAAGGCGGATTTAGCAGTAAAGTGGGACAATCGAGCCCTCTTTAAGCCGGCCCTGGGGCACGTACACACCGCCCGTCACCCTCCTCGCAGGCGCCCCCCCCCCCCCCATAAATTAATAAGCCATTCAGCCAAAGATGAGGTAAGTCGTAACAAGGTAAGTGTACCGGAAGGTGTACTTAGAATACCAAGACGTAGCTTAAACAAAAGCATTCAGCTTACACCTGAAAAATATCTGCTAACACCAGGTCGTCTTGATGCCAAACTCTAGCCCAATCAACATGACCTGGAATAACAAAGCTACTCCCCCACACCAAACCAAAGCATTTACTAGTCCTAGTATAGGCGATAGAAAAGACACCATTGGAGCGATAGAGATCACGTACCGTAAGGGAAAGATGAAATAATAATGAAAACTAAGCTAAAAACAGCAAAGATCAGCCCTTGTACCTTTTGCATCATGGTCTAGCAAGAAAAACCAAGCAAAACGAATTTAAGTTTGCCACCCCGAAACCCAAGCGAGCTACTTACGAGCAGCTGTTAGAGCGAACCCGTCTCTGTGGCAAAAGAGTGGGACGACTTGTTAGTAGAGGTGAAAAGCCAACCGAGCTGGGTGATAGCTGGTTGCCTGTGAAACGAATCTAAGTTCACTCTTAATTCTTCTCCAAGGAACCAACGAACCCTAATGAAGCGAATTAAGGGCTATTTAAAGGAGGTACAGCTCCTTTAAAAAAGAATACAATCTCTACGAGCGGATAAATAATAACATACGAACTTACTGTGGGCCCTTAAGCAGCCATCAACAAAGAGTGCGTTAAAGCTCCGTACCCAAAAATATAAAAACCCTATGACTCCCTCACCATTAACAGGCCAACCTATATACAAATAGGAGAATTAATGCTAGAATGAGTAACCAGGGTCCTCCCTCTACGACGCAAGCTTACATCCATACATTATTAACAAACCACCAATATACAACAAATCAAACAAGCAGAGTATTAAGCATCTTGTTAACCCGACAGAGGAGCGTCCATTAAGAAAGATTAAAACCTGTAAAAGGAACTAGGCAAACCCGTCAAGGCCCGACTGTTTACCAAAAACATAGCCTTCAGCAAACCAACAAACAAGTATTGAAGGTGATGCCTGCCCGGTGACTCACGTTTAACGGCCGCGGTATCCTAACCGTGCAAAGGTAGCGCAATCAATTGTCCCATAAATCGAGACTTGTATGAATGGCTAAACGAGGTCTTAACTGTCTCTTACAGGCAATCGGTGAAATTGATCTCCCTGTACAAAAGCAGGGATAAACCCATAAGACGAGAAGACCCTGTGGAACTTCAAAACCAACGGCCACCTTATATCACACACACACCCACCGGGTTCACTGATACATAAGAGATTGGTACGTGTTTTTCGGTTGGGGCGACCTTGGAGTAAAACAAAGCCTCCAAAAATTGGACCACAACTCCAGACCAAGAGCAACCCCTCAACGTGCTAACAGCATCCAGACCCAATACAATTGATCAATGGACCAAGCTACCCCAGGGATAACAGCGCAATCTCCCCCGAGAGTCCATATCGACAGGGAGGTTTACGACCTCGATGTTGGATCAGGACATCCTAGTGGTGCAGCCGCTACTAAGGGTTCGTTTGTTCAACGATTAACAGTCCTACGTGATCTGAGTTCAGACCGGAGCAATCCAGGTCGGTTTCCATCTATGATGAACTCTTCCCAGTACGAAAGGACAGGAAAAGTGAGGCCAATACCACAAGCAAGCCTCCGCCTTAAGTGATGAAAACAACTAAATCACGAAAAGCTATCACACCCCCCCCGTCCAAGAAAAGGACCAGCTAGCGTGGCAGAGACCGGAAAATGCAAAAGGCTTAAGTCCTTTGACTCAGAGGTTCAAATCCTCTCCCTAGCTCTAAACCTCTCCATGAACAACTACCCCCTCCTAATTAACCTCATCATAACCTTATCCTACGCTCTCCCAATTCTAATTGCAGTAGCCTTCCTGACATTAGTAGAACGCAAAATCCTAAGCTACATGCAAAGCCGAAAAGGCCCAAATATCGTCGGCCCCTATGGACTTCTACAACCCCTAGCAGATGGCATCAAACTATTTATCAAAGAACCCATCCGACCATCAACATCTTCTCCAATTCTATTTATCACAACACCCATACTGGCCCTTCTCCTAGCCATCTCAATCTGAATGCCACTCCCCCTACCATTCTCCTTAGCCGACCTAAACCTAGGAGTACTATTCCTACTAGCCATATCAAGCCTAGCAGTTTACTCCATCCTATGATCAGGATGAGCCTCAAATTCAAAATATGCCCTAATCGGAGCACTACGAGCAGTAGCCCAAACAATCTCCTATGAAGTAACCCTAGCAATCATCTTACTATCCATTATCCTCCTTAGTGGAAACTACACCCTAAGCACCCTAGCAACCACCCAAGAACCCCTCTACCTCATTTTCCCATGTTGACCCCTAGCCATAATATGATATGTATCTACACTAGCCGAAACAAACCGCGCCCCATTCGATCTGACAGAAGGAGAATCTGAATTAGTCTCCGGGTTTAATGTAGAATACGCGGCAGGCCCATTCGCCCTATTCTTCCTAGCTGAATACGCCAACATTATACTAATAAACGCACTAACTACCATCCTATTCTTCAACCCAAGCTTCCTTAACCCACAACAAGAACTATTTCCAGTAATCCTAGCAACAAAAGTACTCCTTCTATCAGCAGGATTCCTATGAATCCGTGCCTCGTACCCACGATTCCGATACGACCAACTAATGCACCTATTATGAAAAAACTTCCTACCACTTACACTAGCCCTATGTCTATGACACATCAGCATACCAATTTGCTATGCGGGCCTACCCCCATACCTAAGACTACTGGAAATGTGCCTGAATGCTTAAGGGTCACTATGATAAAGTGAACATAGAGGTATACCAGCCCTCTCATTTCCTCATACTTAGAAAAGTAGGAATCGAACCTACACTAGAGAAATCAAAACCCTCCATACTTCCTTTATATTACTTTCTAGTAGGGTCAGCTAAACAAGCTATCGGGCCCATACCCCGAAAATGATGGTTCAACCCCTTCCCCTGCTAATGAACCCCCAAGCAAAACTAGTCTTCATTACCAGTCTCTTACTAGGCTCCACCATCACAATTTCAAGCAACCATTGAATTATAGCCTGAACCGGACTAGAAATTAACACACTTGCCATCCTACCACTAATCTCAAAATCCCACCACCCTCGAGCCATCGAAGCCGCTACCAAATACTTCCTCACCCAAGCAGCTGCCTCAGCCCTAGTGCTATTCTCCAGCATAATCAACGCATGACACACTGGACAATGAGACATTACCCAACTAACCCACCCAGTATCCTGCTTAATCCTAACCTCCGCAATTGCAATAAAACTAGGCTTAGTACCCTTCCACTTCTGATTTCCAGAAGTACTGCAAGGATCTCCTCTCACCACAGGACTCATCCTATCCACAGCCATAAAACTCCCACCCTTAACACTACTCTTTATAACCTCACCCTCCCTAAACCCCACCCTTCTGGTTACCCTGGCCATCCTCTCAGCAGCCTTAGGAGGATGAATGGGGCTAAACCAAACACAAACCCGAAAAATCCTAGCCTTCTCATCCATCTCTCATCTAGGATGGATAGCCATCATCATTACATACAATCCCAAACTCACCCTACTAAACTTCTATTTATATGCGCTAATAACTGCAACCGTATTCATAACACTAAACTCAATAAAAGTCCTAAAATTATCAACCCTAATAACCGCATGAACAAAAGCCCCATCACTAAGCGCAATCCTACTACTAGCCCTATTATCCCTTGCAGGACTACCCCCCATAACAGGATTCCTACCAAAATGACTAATCATTCAAGAACTAACTAAACAAGACATAGCCCCAACAGCCACAATCATCTCCCTGCTGTCACTACTAGGGTTATTCTTCTATCTACGACTTGCATACTGCGCTACCATCACACTCCCCCCACACACCACCAACCACATGAAACAATGACACACTAACAAACCAACAAACCCCCTGATCGCCATCTTGGCCTCACTATCTATCACCCTTCTCCCAATCGCCCCAATAATTCTCACCATCATCTAAGAAACTTAGGATCACTTAAACCGAAGGCCTTCAAAGCCTTAAACAAGAGTTAAACCCTCTTAGTTTCTGCTAAAGTCCGCAGGACATTATCCTGCATCTCCCAAACGCAACTCGGACACTTTAATTAAGCTAGGACCTTACCCACCACTAGGCAGATGGGCTTCGATCCCATAACATTATAGTTAACAGCTATATGCCCAAACCAACAGGCTTCTGCCTACAGGCTCCGGCGCATTATTAATGCACATCAATGAGCTTGCAACTCACTATGAACTTCACTACAGAGCCGATAAGAAGAGGAATCAAACCTCTGTAAAAAGGACTACAGCCTAACGCTTATACACTCAGCCATCTTACCTGTGACATTCATTAACCGATGATTATTCTCAACCAACCACAAAGATATCGGAACCCTATACCTAATCTTCGGCGCCTGAGCCGGTATAGTAGGTACCGCCCTAAGCCTCCTCATTCGAGCAGAACTAGGCCAACCCGGAGCCTTACTAGGAGACGACCAAGTTTACAACGTTGTCGTCACAGCCCATGCTTTCGTAATAATTTTCTTCATAGTTATACCCATTATAATCGGAGGGTTCGGAAACTGACTAGTCCCCTTAATAATCGGAGCCCCAGATATAGCATTCCCACGAATAAATAATATAAGCTTCTGACTACTCCCCCCCTCATTCCTTCTACTACTAGCATCCTCAACGGTAGAAGCAGGAGTCGGAACAGGCTGAACAGTGTACCCACCACTAGCCGGAAACCTAGCCCACGCTGGAGCCTCAGTAGACCTAGCCATCTTCTCACTGCACTTGGCAGGTATCTCCTCTATCCTAGGAGCAATCAACTTCATCACAACAGCAATCAACATAAAACCACCCGCCCTATCACAATACCAAACCCCCCTATTCGTATGATCCGTCTTAATTACCGCAGTCCTACTCCTCCTATCTCTCCCCGTTCTCGCTGCAGGAATCACAATACTTCTCACAGACCGCAACCTAAACACAACATTCTTCGACCCCGCAGGAGGAGGAGACCCAGTACTATACCAACACCTCTTCTGATTCTTTGGTCACCCAGAAGTCTACATCCTAATCCTACCAGGATTCGGCATCATCTCCCACGTCGTAACCTACTACGCAGGCAAAAAAGAACCATTCGGATACATAGGAATAGTATGAGCCATACTATCAATTGGATTCCTAGGATTCATCGTCTGAGCCCACCACATATTCACAGTAGGAATGGACGTAGACACTCGAGCATACTTCACGTCTGCAACTATAATCATCGCCATCCCAACCGGTATCAAAGTGTTTAGCTGACTAGCAACACTCCACGGAGGGACAATCAAATGAGACCCACCAATACTATGAGCTCTAGGATTTATCTTCCTATTTACCATTGGAGGCCTAACAGGAATCGTCCTAGCAAACTCCTCACTAGATATCGCCCTACACGACACCTACTACGTAGTAGCCCACTTCCACTACGTCCTATCAATAGGAGCAGTATTTGCCATCCTAGCAGGATTCACTCACTGATTCCCCCTGTTCACAGGATATACACTCCACTCAACATGGGCCAAAGTACATTTCGGAGTAATATTCGTAGGGGTAAACCTAACCTTCTTCCCCCAACACTTCCTAGGCCTAGCTGGCATGCCACGACGATACTCAGACTACCCAGACGCCTACACAATATGAAATACCATCTCATCAGTAGGCTCACTCATCTCCCTAACAGCTGTAATTATACTAGTATTTATCATCTGAGAAGCCTTCGCATCCAAACGTAAAGTGCTACAACCAGAACTAACAAGCACCAACATTGAATGAATCTACGGATGCCCACCACCATTCCATACATTCGAAGAACCAGCCTTCGTCCAAGTCCAAGAAAGGAAGGAATCGAACCCCCATATGTTGGTTTCAAGCCAACCGCATAAACCACTTATGCTTCTTTCTCATAAAGAGATACTAGTAAAACAATTACATAGTCTTGTCAAGACTAAATTACAGGTGAAACCCCAGTGTATCTCCACACCTAACCATGGCAAACCACTCACAACTTAACTTCCAAGATGCCTCATCCCCTATCATAGAAGAACTCATAGGATTTCACGACCACGCACTAATAGTCGCCCTAGCAATTTGCAGCCTAGTCTTATACCTATTAACCCTCATACTTACAGAAAAACTAACCTCCAACACAGTCAACGCTCAAGCAATCGAACTCGTCTGAACAATCCTTCCAGCCATAGTCCTGATCATACTAGCTCTACCATCCCTACGAATCCTCTACATAATAGACGAAATCAACGAACCAGATCTAACCCTAAAAGCCATTGGCCACCAATGATATTGATCCTACGAATACACCGACTTCAAAGACCTAACATTCGACTCCTACATAATTCCAACAACAGACCTACCCCTAGGCCACTTCCGCCTACTGGAAGTCGACCATCGAGTCGTAATCCCCACAAGCTCCACCGTCCGAGTAATCGTTACCGCTGACGACGTACTCCACTCATGAGCCGTACCAAGCCTAGGCGTAAAAACCGACGCAATCCCGGGACGCCTAAACCAAACCTCCCTATTCGCATCCCGACCAGGGGTATTCTACGGACAATGCTCAGAAATCTGCGGAGCCAACCACAGTTTCATACCAATCGTAGTAGAGTCCACCCCACTCGCCAACTTCGAGAACTGATCATCCTCAATCCCATCTTAAACACACCCCCCCGACCATTAAGAAGCTATGAACCAGCGTTAGCCTTTTAAGCTAAAGAAAGAGGGCTACATCCCTCCTTAATGATATGCCTCAACTAAACCCAAACCCCTGACTTTTTATCATGATCATTTCATGACTAACCTTCTCCATAATCATCCAGCCCAAAGTCCTAACATTCGTATCAACTAACCCCCCATCCAGCAAACCCCATACTACACCAAGTACCACTCCCTGAACCTGACCATGAACCTAAGCTTCTTCGACCAATTCTCCAGCCCATCCCTCCTAGGAATTCCACTAATCCTCATCTCAATAACATTTCCAGCCCTACTCCTGCCCTCCATAGACAACCGATGAATTACCAACCGACTCTCAACCCTCCAACTATGATTCATCAACCTAATCACAAAACAACTAATAACCCCACTAAACAAAAAAGGACATAAATGAGCCCTAATCCTGACATCCCTAATGATCTTCCTCCTCCTCATTAACCTGCTCGGACTGCTACCCTACACATTCACCCCAACCACACAACTATCAATAAACCTCGCATTAGCCTTCCCCTTATGACTTGCTACACTTCTTACAGGATTACGAAACCAACCTTCTGCTTCACTAGGACACCTACTGCCAGAAGGAACCCCAACACCACTAATCCCAGCCCTCATCCTAATTGAAACAACAAGCCTACTAATTCGACCACTAGCCCTAGGGGTACGACTAACAGCAAACCTGACAGCAGGACACTTACTAATTCAACTCATCTCAACAGCCACGATAACCCTGGCTACAACAATACCAGCAGTTTCCCTACTAACCCTGCTGGTACTATTCCTACTAACAATCCTAGAAGTAGCAGTAGCAATAATCCAAGCCTACGTCTTTGTACTTCTACTAAGCCTCTACCTTCAAGAAAACATTTAAACCCAATGACCCACCAAGCACATTCCTACCACATAGTTGACCCCAGCCCATGACCTATCATAGGAGCAGCCGCCGCTCTACTAACCACTTCAGGATTAACAATATGATTCCATTACAACTCACCCCAGCTCCTAATCATAGGCCTACTCTCCACCATACTAGTTATATTCCAATGATGACGAGACATCGTACGAGAAAGCACATTCCAAGGCCATCACACCCCCACTGTCCAAAAAGGCCTACGATATGGAATAGCCCTATTCATTACGTCAGAAGCCTTCTTTTTCCTAGGGTTCTTCTGAGCCTTTTTCCACTCAAGCTTAGCCCCCACCCCAGAACTAGGAGGACAATGACCGCCCGTAGGAATCAAACCATTAAACCCCATAGACGTACCACTCCTAAACACCGCTATCCTCCTAGCCTCAGGAGTCACCGTAACATGAGCCCATCACAGCATCACAGAGGCCAATCGAAAACAAGCAATCCACGCCCTAACCTTAACAGTACTTCTAGGATTCTACTTCACCGCCCTCCAAGCCATAGAATACTACGAAGCCCCCTTCTCCATCGCTGACGGAGTCTACGGCTCAACCTTCTTTGTAGCTACCGGATTCCACGGCCTTCACGTAATCATCGGATCCACATTCCTCCTCGTATGCCTAGCACGCCTAATCAAATACCACTTCACACCAAACCACCACTTCGGCTTCGAAGCAGCAGCATGATACTGACACTTCGTAGACGTCGTTTGATTATTCCTATACATCTCTATCTACTGATGAGGATCTTACTCTTCTAGTATATTAATTACAATCGACTTCCAATCCTTAAAATCTGGTTTAAATCCAGAGAAGAGTAATAAACATAATCATATTCATATTCACCCTATCCACAGCCCTAAGCATTATCCTGACCACCCTAAACTTCTGACTAGCTCAAATCAACCCAGACTCAGAGAAACTATCCCCATATGAATGTGGATTCGACCCCCTAGGATCTGCCCGACTACCGTTCTCAATTCGCTTCTTCCTAGTAGCCATCCTATTCCTACTATTCGACCTAGAAATCGCCCTACTACTGCCCCTACCATGAGCAACCCAACTTCAATCCCCAACCACCACTTTAATATGAGCATCCACACTAATCCTCCTACTAACACTAGGACTCGTATACGAATGAACCCAAGGAGGACTAGAATGAGCAGAATAACAGAAAGTTAGTCTAATCAAGACAGTTGATTTCGGCTCAACAGATTATAGCTCAAACCTATAACTTTCTTCATGTCCTACCTCCACCTAAGTTTCTACTCAGCCTTCACCTTAAGCAGCCTAGGCATAGCCTTCCACCGCACCCACCTAATCTCCGCCCTCCTATGTCTAGAATGCATAATACTGTCCATATACATAGCCCTAGCCATATGACCAATCCAGATGCAATCAACATCCTCCACCCTTCTTCCAATCCTTATACTAACATTCTCCGCCTGCGAAGCAGGCACAGGACTGGCCCTACTAGTAGCCTCCACCCGAACCCACGGCTCCGACCACCTACACAACTTCAACCTACTACAATGCTAAAAATCATCATCCCAACTACAATACTACTCCCCCTAACACTCCTATCCTCCTCTAAACATTTATGAACTAACATCACCCTACACAGCTTCCTAATCGCCAGCATCAGCCTCCAATGACTAACCCCCACATATTACCCAAACAAAGGCCTAACCCCCTGAACTTCTATTGACCAAATCTCCTCCCCATTACTAGTTCTATCGTGCTGACTACTACCACTCATGTTCATAGCAAGCCAAAACCACCTGGAACAAGAGCCTACCATTCGCAAACGAATCTTCACCTCAACAATCATCCTAGCTCAAACATCAATCCTACTAGCCTTCTCAGCCTCAGAATTAATACTATTCTACATTGCATTTGAAGCAACCCTAATCCCCACCCTAATCCTCATTACACGATGAGGCAGCCAACCAGAACGCCTAAATGCCGGCATCTACCTCCTATTCTATACCCTTGCCAGCTCACTCCCCCTACTAATTGCAATCCTTCACCTACAAAACCAAATCGGTACACTATACCTCCCAATACTCAAACTTTCACACCCTACACTGAACAACTCATGATCGGGTCTAATCGCAAGCCTAGCTCTCCTACTGGCCTTCATAGTAAAAGCCCCCCTATACGGCCTACACCTCTGACTACCAAAAGCCCACGTAGAAGCCCCAATCGCCGGATCCATATTACTAGCCGCCCTACTACTAAAACTAGGAGGATACGGTATCATACGAATCACCATCCTAGTGAACCCCCCATCAAACAACCTACATTACCCCTTCATCACCCTAGCACTATGAGGAGCACTAATAACCAGCGCCATCTGCTTACGACAAATCGACCTAAAATCACTCATCGCCTACTCATCAGTAAGCCACATAGGACTTGTCGTAGCCGCAACAATAATCCAAACCCAATGAGCATTCTCAGGAGCAATAATCCTAATAATCTCACATGGACTAACCTCCTCAATACTATTCTGCTTAGCCAACACCAACTATGAACGAACCCATAGCCGAATTCTACTACTCACACGCGGACTACAACCCCTACTACCCCTCATAGCCACCTGATGACTTCTAGCCAACCTAACCAACATAGCTCTGCCTCCAACAACAAACCTAATAGCAGAACTAACCATTGTAATCGCACTCTTCAACTGATCCTCCCTCACAATCATCCTCACAGGAGCCGCAATCCTACTCACCGCTTCATATACCCTCTACATACTCATAATAACCCAACGAGGAACACTCCCATCTCACATCACATCCATTCAAAACTCCTCTACACGAGAACACCTACTAATAGCCCTACACATAATCCCCATGATACTACTCATTCTAAAACCCGAACTCATCTCCGGAGTACCCATATGCAAGTATAGTTTCAACCAAAACGTTAGACTGTGACTCTAAAAACAGAAGTTAGACCCTTCTTACCTGCCGAGGGGAGGTTAAACCAACAAGAACTGCTAACTCTCGTATCTGAGTATAAAACCTCAGTCCCCTTACTCTCAAAGGATAGAAGTAATCCAATGGTCTTAGGAACCATCCACCTTGGTGCAAATCCAAGTGAGAGTAATGGACCTACCACTAGTCCTGAACACACTAATACTCCTAACCCTCGCCACCCTATCCACTCCCATCATCTTCCCCATACTATCAAACAACCTCAAAAACTCCCCCACCACTATCACAAATACAGTCAAAACATCCTTCCTAATCAGCTTAATCCCAATAACAATCTTCATCCACTCAGGAACAGAAAGTCTAGTCTCTCTATGAGAATGAAAATACATCATAAACTTCAAAATCCCTATTAGTATAAAAATAGACTTCTATTCCCTTACCTTCTTCCCAATCGCCCTATTCGTATCATGATCCATCCTACAATTCGCAACATGATACATAGCCTCAGACCCATACATCACAAAATTCTTCACCTATCTCCTACTCTTTCTAATCGCAATACTCATCCTAATTATCGCCAACAACCTATTCGTCCTATTCATCGGATGAGAAGGAGTCGGAATCATATCCTTCCTACTAATCAGCTGATGACATGGCCGAGCAGAAGCCAATACCGCCGCCCTCCAAGCCGTGCTCTACAACCGAGTAGGAGACATCGGACTTATCCTATGCATGGCATGACTAGCCTCAACCATAAACACCTGAGAAATCCAACAACTACCCTCCCCATCACAAACCCCTACCCTCCCCCTACTAGGACTAATCCTAGCCGCAACAGGTAAATCAGCTCAATTTGGCCTTCACCCGTGACTGCCAGCAGCCATAGAAGGACCCACCCCAGTATCTGCCCTACTACACTCCAGCACAATAGTAGTCGCCGGAATCTTCTTACTAATCCGAACCCACCCTCTATTCAACCACAACCAAACTGCTTTAACACTATGCCTATGTCTTGGAGCCCTATCAACCATGTTCGCAGCCACATGTGCCCTCACCCAGAATGACATCAAAAAAATCATCGCTTTCTCAACTTCAAGTCAACTAGGCCTAATAATAGTCACCATCGGACTAAACCTACCCGAACTAGCCTTCCTTCACATCTCAACCCACGCCTTTTTCAAAGCAATACTATTCCTATGCTCCGGCTCCATTATCCACAGCCTAAACGGCGAGCAAGACATCCGAAAAATAGGAGGCTTACAAAAAATACTCCCCACAACCACCTCCTGCCTAACCATCGGCAACCTCGCCCTAATAGGAACACCATTCCTAGCAGGATTTTATTCAAAAGACCAGATCATCGAGAGCTTAAGCACATCCTACCTAAACACTTGAGCCCTAGTACTCACCCTACTAGCAACATCCTTTACTGCAGTATACACAATCCGCATAACCGTACTAGTACAGACAGGCTTCGTTCGAATCACTCCCCTCGCCCCAATCAATGAAAACAACCCCGCAGTAACTTCCCCCCTAACCCGACTAGCCCTAGGAAGTATCACAGCAGGATTCCTCATCACCTCATTCATCACCCCCGCAAAAACCCCACCCATAACAATACCACTATCCATCAAAATCACAGCCCTAATGGTCACAGCCCTAGGAATTGCCCTAGCCCTAGAAATCTCAAAAATAACTCAAACCCTAATCCTAACAAAACAAACTACCTTCTCAAACTTCTCCACATCCCTAGGATTTTTCAACCCCCTAATCCACCGCTTCAGCATAACAAACTCCCTAAAAGGGGGCCAAAACATCGCCTCACACCTAATCGACCTATCCTGATTTAAAATGTTCGGCCCAGAAGGACTGGCCAACCTACAAGTCATAGCAACCAAAACCGCTACCACCCTACACTCAGGACAAATAAAAGCCTACCTAGGGACATTCGCCCTATCCATCCTAATCACTCTCACATCCATACACAGAACCAACTAATGGCCCCAAACCTACGAAAAAACCACGAACTACTAAAAATCATCAATGACGCCCTAATTGACCTCCCCACACCATCAAACATCTCAACATGATGAAACTTTGGGTCACTCCTGGGCATTTGCCTAATTACCCAAATTGTAACAGGCCTGCTACTAGCAACACACTATACAGCAGACACCTCCCTAGCCTTCGCCTCAGTAGCCCACATATGCCGGGACGTACAATTTGGCTGACTAATCCGCAACCTCCACGCAAACGGCGCTTCCTTCTTCTTTATCTGCATCTACCTTCACATTGGCCGAGGAATTTATTACGGCTCATACCTAAACAAAGAAACCTGAAACATTGGAGTCATTCTCCTCCTAACCCTCATAGCAACCGCCTTCGTAGGATATGTACTACCCTGAGGACAAATATCCTTCTGAGGAGCCACAGTAATCACAAATCTACTCTCAGCCATCCCCTACATCGGCCAAACATTAGTAGAATGAGCCTGAGGAGGATTCTCAGTAGACAACCCCACACTAACACGATTCTTCGCCCTTCACTTCCTACTCCCATTCGTCATCGCAGGACTCACACTAGTTCACCTCACCTTTCTACACGAAACAGGCTCAAACAACCCACTAGGAATTCCATCAGACTGCGACAAAATCCCCTTCCACCCATACTATACCACAAAAGACATCCTAGGCTTCGCACTAATGTTCTTCCTACTAGCCTCACTAGCCCTATTCTCCCCCAACCTACTAGGAGACCCAGAAAACTTCACACCCGCCAACCCCCTAGTAACACCCCCCCACATCAAACCTGAATGATACTTCCTATTCGCCTACGCCATTCTACGATCCATCCCCAACAAACTAGGAGGAGTCCTAGCCCTGCTTGCCTCAATCCTAGTACTATTCCTCCTCCCTCTACTCCACACATCCAAACTACGATCAATAACCTTCCGACCGCTCTCCCAAATTCTATTCTGAACCCTAGTCGCCAACGTCCTAATTCTCACATGAGTGGGCAGCCAACCAGTAGAACACCCATTCATCATCATCGGTCAACTTGCCTCACTCTCATACTTCACAATCATCCTAATTTTATTCCCCCTCACAGCCATCTTGGAGAATAAAATACTGAAACTATAACATACTCTAATAGTTTATGAAAACATTGGTCTTGTAAACCAAAGATTGAAGACTACACCCCTTCTTAGAGTTCATTTATTTCAGAAAGAAAGGACTTAAACCCTCATCACCAACTCCCAAAGCTGGCATTCTTAAATTAAACTACTTTCTGACAACCCTAAACAGCCCGAATAGCCCCCCGAGACAACCCCCGCACAAGCTCCAACACCACAAATAAAGTCAACAACAGCCCTCACCCCCCAATTAAAAGTAACCCAACCCCATGCGAGTAAAAAACAGCCACCCCACTAAAATCCAATCGAACCGACAACAACTCCCCATTACCTACCACCCCCTCACCCATCACCCCCAACACACCCCCAACAACAAGCCCAACCATAACAACCAAACCCATCCCAAGACCGTACCCAACAACCCCCCAATCCACTCACGACTCAGGATAAGGATCCGCCGCCAATGAGACTGAATAAACAAACACCACCAACATTCCTCCCAAATAAACCATCACCAGCACCAAGGACACAAACGAAACCCCTAAACTTACCAACCAACCACATCCAGCAACAGCCGCCACAACTAACCCCATCACCCCATAATAAGGAGACGGATTAGACGCTACCCCCAACCCCCCTAAAACAAAACACAGCCCTAAAAATAAAACGAATTCTATCATATATTCCTACTCAGCCTCTCTCTAAGATCTGCGGCCTGAAAAGCCGCCGTTATAAGTATTTAACTACAGGAACCCCTCGTTATAAAAAGGACCCCCCCCTTCCCCCCCCACATTTTCCTTCTGACTTTTAGGGTATGTACAAAATGCATCGCATTCTTTGCCCCATCAGACAGTCACTGAAATGTAGGACAGCCAACGTCATACGCTATGGCACTCCACCAAAAGCCCAAACATTATCTCCAAATAGATGATGTTCCAACATTTACCCTCCTAGGCACATTTTTGCTTCAGGTACCATATAGCCCAAGTGATCCTACCTAAGGCCAGAGGCCGCAGGCGTCGCCCAAAAACTAGGGACTTATCTAATGCGCTTAACTCCAACCCAGGAAACGCCTAATGTCACAGTACTCCTTTGCATTCCCAAAGTCTACTGAATTCGCCCACCTCCTAGGGAAAATGCTCGTCCAACAGCTTTCAAGTACTCCCAAGCCAGAGAACCTGGTTATCTATTAATCGTGTTTCTCACGAGAACCGAGCTACTCAACGTCGTCCGTGTTATAGGTTATTGTTTTCAGGCGCATACTTTCCCCCTAACCGCCGAACTTTACTCGCTCTTTCGTGCCACTGGTTGTAATTTCAGGGCCATAACTTGCTTAAAGCCTTCTCCCTTGCTCTTCACAGATACAAGTGGTCGGTTGGATCCCTCCTCCCTAATTTCATTATGTCGGCATACCGACCTTCTACACTTTTTCTCTTTTTTAGCGTATCTTCATTAAGCCCTTCAAGTGCGTAGCAGGTGATATCTTCCTCTTGACATGTCCATCACATGACCGCCGAACATATGAATCCCCTAACACCCAGAATGTCATGGTTTGACGGATAACCTGTCGCAAATTGACACTGATGCACTTTGACCCCATTCATGGAGGGCGCGCTATTTACCTCTCAAGTAGCAAATAAGTTAATGCTCTCCGGACATGCTTATTATTTTACCCCTTTCTAGGAACTTGTATTTAAACCCCTATTTTACGCATCCATTTCTTTTTATATTGACATTTTCAATCACTTTCATTAAACAATTAATCACATTATTCCTACATTGTCCAAATCACTTAACATACATCAATATTCAATTAACATTCCTCTATATTTCCATTATAACACAAACCACACAAACCATCATCATCACTTCACCATCAACCAACAGACGACAATAAAACCTCACCCCCATCGCCCCTACAACACTCCACCTTGCCTCCACAAAAATCAAACAAAAACAAACATCACAACCACAATCGATCAATGCATCACAAACCTCAC